GATCGAATGAAAAAGAAAGGGCAAAAAGATGATTTTTGTTTTTTAACAGTTTGGGGAATGGAAGCTGAACTTCCTTTTGGTTCTCCCCGAAAATGTCCTTCCTTTTTTGAACCCATTTTTAAGAAACTCCAAAAAAAAATTGGAAAATGGAAAAAGAAGTCTTTTCTAGTTCTAAAAATTTTAAAAGAAAGAACAAAATTTAGAAATATCTCAAAAAAAACAAAAAAATGGATTATCGAAGGCATTTTCTTTTTAAAAAAAATAATAAAAGAACTCTCAAAAGTAAATTCAATTCTATTATTTAGATTGAGAAAAGTATATAAATCAAGCGAAACTAAAAAAGAAAAAGATTCTATAATCTGCAATCAGATAATTCATAAATCCTTTAGTCGAATTCAATCTACATATTGGACAAATTTTTTACTGACAGAAAAAAAAATTAAGGATCTGACTGATAGAACAAGCACAATCAGAAATCAAATAAAAAGAATTCCAAAAGAGAAAAAAAAAGTGACTCCAGAAAAAAATATTAGTCTTAATAAAACTAGTTATAATGCTAAAAGATTCGAATCACCAAAAAATATTTGGCAAATATTAAAAAGAAGAAATGCTCGATTAATCCGTAAATTACATTATTTTATAAAATTTTTCAATGAAAGGATATACATAGATATCATTCTATCTATCATTAATATTCCCAGAATTAATATACAACTTTTTCTTGAATCAAGAAAAAAAATTATTGAGAAATCCATTTACAATAATAAAACAAATCAAAAAAGTATTAATAAAAAAAATCAAAATACAATTCACTTTATTTCGACTATAAAAAAGTCACTTTATAATATTAGTAATAAGAATTCACAGAATTTTTTTGACTTATCCTTCCTGTCACAAGCATATGTATTTTACAAAATATCACAAACACAAGTTCTTAACTTGTATAAGTTAAGATCTATTCTTCAATATCACGGAACATCTTTTTTTCTTAAGACTTCAATAAAAGATTCTTTTGGAAAACAAGGAATAATTCATTCTGAATTAAGACATAAGAAACTTCGGAATCCTGGAATAAATCGATGGAAAACCTGGTTAAGAGGTCATTATCAATACCATTTATCTCAGATTAGATGGTCTAGATTAATAGCACAAAAATGGCGAAATAGAATCAATCAATGTCGTACAATTCAAAATAAAGATTTAAACAAAGAGAATTCATATGAAAAAGACCAATTAATTCATTACAAAAAACAAAATGATTACGAAGTTTATTCATTACCAAATCAAAAAGAGAATTTTCAAAAATACTATAGATATAATCTTTTATCTTCTAGATCTATTAATTATGAAAATAAGAGGGACCCATATATTTATGGATCACCATTCCAAGTAAATAAGAATCAAGAGAGTTCTTATAATTACAACACACATAAAGGCAAATTTTTTGATATACTAGGGGATATTACTAGCAAAAATTATCTAGGAAAAAGTGATATTATGTATATGGAAAAAAATCCGGATCGAAAATATTTTGATTGGAAAATTATCCATTTTTGTCTTAAAAAGAAAATCGATATTGAGGCCTGGATCAAGATCGATACCAACAATAATAAAAATACTAAGACCGGGACTAATAATTATCAAATAATTGATAAAATTGATAAAAAAGATCTTTTTTATCTTACGATTCATCAAAATCAAGAAATCAATTCACCCAATCAAAAAAAGATCTTTTTTGATTGGATGGGAATGAATGAAGAAATACTAAGTCGTCCTATATCGAATCTGGAACTTTGGTTCTTCCCAGAATTTGTACTACTTTATAATGCATATAAAATGAAACCGTGGTTTATACCAAGGAAATTGCTTTTTTTTTATTTTAATATAAATGCAAATTTTAGTGAAAATAAAAACATTAATAGAAAGCAAAAAGGGGCTATACCCTCGAATGAAAAAAAAAAAATGGAATTAAAGAATCAAAATCAAAAAGAAAAAGAATCTGCAGGCCAAAGAGATCTTAGATCAAATGCACAAAACCGAGGAAATCTTGTATCTGTTTTCTCAAACGAACAAAAAGATATTGAAGAATATTATTTGGAATCAAACATGAAAAAACATAAAAAGAAAAAACAATACAAGAGCAATACAGAAGCAGAACTCGATTTCTTCCTGAAAAAGTATTTACTTTTTCAATTGAGATGGGATGATGCTTTGAATCAAAGAATGATCAATAATATCAAAGTATATTGTCTCCTGCTTAGACTGAGAAACCCAAGAAAAATTACTATATCCTCTATTGAAAGGAGAGAAATGAATCTGGATATAATGCTGATTCAGAAGAATTTAACTCTTACAGAATTGATGAAAAGGGGGATATTGATTATTGAACCCTTTCGTCTGTCTGTAAAAAATGATGGACAGTTTATTATGTATCAAACCATAGGTATTTCATTAGTTCATAAGAGTAGGCATCAAACTAATCAAAGATACCGAGAACAAA